TCAGAGACCCCTACTGAAAAATTTTTCAAATATAAAAATTCAGTATCTTCCCACGAATTAGTGAATTAGGCAGTACTCCTTTTTGTACAGAATAACAAGTAGCGAGTCAATTTTCATCAATTTGATCGAGAATGTGAACTATTCTAAATAAATATATAAAAATGTGGGAGATAAAAAAGATGCAGGGTCGTTTATCTGTTTGGCTAGTCAAGCACGGGATAATTCATAGATCTTTGGGTTTTGATTATCAAGGAATAGAGACTTTACAAATAAAGCCCGAGGATTGGCATTCTATTGCCGTCATTTTATACGTATATGGTTACAATTATCTACGCTCCCAATGTGCCTATGATGTAGCACCTGGTGGACTGTTAGCTAGTGTATATCATCTTACCAGAATAGAGTATGGTGTGGATCAGCCAGAAGAGGTATGCATAAAAGTATTTTCCTCAAGGAGGAATCCTAGAATTCCGTCCGTTTTCTGGGTTTGGAAAAGCGCGGATTTTCAAGAACGAGAATCCTATGATATGTTGGGAATCTCTTATGCGAATCATCCGCGCTTGAAACGTATCTTAATGCCTGAAAGTTGGATAGGATGGCCCTTGCGTAAGGATTATATTTCCCCCGATTTTTATGAAATACAAGATGCTCATTGAATGATAAGAAAGTTATTTCCACTTAGAAAGAGATTCAAGGATTGGATTTTCTGGTCTAGATTAACCAGAATAATCGAAGTCTCTTTTGTATTAGATTTGGGAATTGTGAATAGGCCAACAAAAAAGTAGAATTGGAGATTTGTTGGCATTCTTAGATTTATTTGGAAGATACTTATTTCGTATGAGCCGAACCAATAGGATAAATCAAAGGAGTTCTCCACCATGAACCTTATATTGTGCCTATTGCTTAGACCGGTTATAGAAAGTCATGTCGAGACGAATTAAGAAATCGAATAGGAATGAAAATACCAAGAACTAAAGGGGTATCGAATTCGATTTATTTGTATTGTACCCGAACCGAATCTTGTCTATTTCAACTTTGACTTTTTTGTTGTTCTTTCAACAAACCAATTTACCCTTTCAAATATGAAATATGTATGAAGTATTAACATTCTTTTTGAATGAAATAAAAAAAAGAGAAAATAGAATTTCATTTTATTTTTAAACTTTTCCCTTTTATTTTAGAGTCTTTTATAGATGGGGTATATCTTGCGCAGATAGATAAAATAAAAGTATGTATTATGATCCAGATTCGAAATCAATACGTATCTTGCTTCATATCAATTAATTTATAAAAGAAAGATTTAAAAAGAAAAATAGAATCATGTGTCAGGAACCAGATTTGAACTGGTGACACGAGGATTTTCAGTCCTCTGCTCTACCAGCTGAGCTATCCCGACCATTTCCAATGTAGCACCCCACCCTCATTTTATTAGAGGACTGGAGTCGATGTCAATTTAAAGGGACAAGGGGAATTACAAAGTTTTCGCCAAGTCCTGTAATTTCAATGCTATTATGTGAATCATTCACATTGGTATTCCTTGCTTTATTTGGAATGTGTATTCTATATCACATGTGATAAGAGAAAGTCATTTACACCCCAATATGTTTGTCAAACAAAGAATTAGAAAGATAAAGGGATTTGGAAACACTAACGAAAAAAGGGGGATATAGGGTAAATCTTTTAGAGGCCAAGTAGGCTTTTTGGGGATAGAGGGACTTGAACCCTCACGATTTTTAAAGTCGACGGATTTTCCTCTTACTAGAAATTTCATTGTTGCCGGTATTGACGTGTAGAATGGGACTCTATCTTTATTCTTGTCCGATTAATCAGTTCTTTAAAAGATATATCGGACTATGGAGTGAACGAGGTGATGAATATTCAAATTTTTCTTCAACGTGGAATCAATTCACACAAATTTTTCCATTTTCATATTAAACTAAAAAAACAGATTCGGGCCCATCATTAATCATTTGATATAGTATTCACTAGATGCGTTTATCCTTCATCCTTTCTAAAGTTTGCATGGAAAGATTCCTCTACCAGCGTAGTCAACTCCATTTGTTAGAACAGCTTCCATTGAGTCTCTGCACCTATCCCCTTTTTTCGTTTTTTGAACCTTTGTTTTGAGAAAATAGGATTTGGCTCAGGATTGCCCGTTTTTATTAATTCCGGGGTTTCTCTGAATTTGAAAGTTCTCACTTAGTAGGTTTCCATACCAAGGCTCAATCCAATTAAGTCCGTAGCGTCTACCGATTTCGCCATATCCCCCTTTCTTTTGTTTTGAGATTAAGATTTTAATTTTATTAAAATATTTATAATATAATTCCTTTTTTCTTTTATTTTCATTTAGAATTTCTATCGGAACCTTTTCATTTATTAGAAAGCGATTACTATCTTGAAAAAGTATTTTTTTGTTACCTATAAGAAACCCGTATTTGATTGAATCAAATTGGATTTTATCATTTCTGTATGGGCAATTCAATATAGATTGATATATATC